AACAAAACAAAAATATACAATTGTCAGCAAAGTTGTTTCTTTTTTTCTTCAAATCCAAAGAATTCTTCTTACTTTATATTATACACAGGTCACCGATTTAGCATAAATAGCGGAGTTGATGAGAACACCCATTTTTCAAATATTTTCCAATATCTAATAATCTAATAATATCTAATAATCTAATACTAATAAAAGGCTCAAATCATTTTATCGACATGAGTGTTTTATATCGAAAAAAAAAAAAAAAGAAAATTCCCATTATTCATTTTTCAAACCTTTTTTTATTCTATATTAACATAGTAGTAGAAAGAGTACCATACTGCGTCCGGACTTCAAACAGTTTAGCTTTAACCATGTTAATGGCCCCACATTGTTGGTTTGGTTGATAGAGAATCAAAGTAGATTTACCAATGAATCGCGAAATGCTATGGTTCTTAAATATGATTTGAAATTGATTCAATTGATTCAGAAGTAATTCACGGAATTATGCACTTTTTTCGGTCTAATTCTAATGAAAAAAAGCACAGCTGGGTGGATCCAACCTATTCTTGAAATAAACAACTCGCACACACTCCCTTTCCAAAAAAGATCACTACGCCAAGCACTACACTTAGATTTATTGGATTTGTTGCTAAAATATCGGTATTAAACCCGAAACTCCCGGCGAATGACCAGCGAACCGAAGAAACGAAAGAATCGGTTATATTTTTCATATTATCTCCTCTTTTAGATAGACTAAAAAAAAAGGAACTCTGTTCTTTTGTATCGCTTTACCTTTTTTTACTTATTACTTATTTTACTTATTCTATTTCTATCTATTTATTTACTATTTACTTTGTATTTTTTTTTTTTTTTTATTGGAAATTTCCAATAAGAATCGTCCTTATTAATTATTAAGGGGCCTGGTCTCGTGTCAATTGCGAAAACCCTCGTTTATTCGGTATGCTTATGCCAATGCCTCATCCTCAAATGAGGCCTTCTCCTGGCTTATTGTCTCAACGAATAAGTAATTGTAGGAATTCAACCTTGATATAATTCGAACAGGAAAGGGACGCGAGTCTTTAAATACGACAAAAAAACAGCCTATTTATAGGTTATATTATAGGTTATAGGATTTTATAGGTTATAGGATTAAACAAAGGGATTCGCAAATAAAAGTGCTAATGCTACAACCAGCCCATAAATTGTTAAAGCTTCCATAAAAGCCAGACTAAGCAATAAAGTGCCTCGTATTTTTCCCTCCGCTTCGGGTTGTCTCGCAATACCTTCTACAGCTTGACCCGCAGCAGTACCTTGACCAACTCCAGGTCCAATAGAAGCAAGCCCGACAGCCAACCCAGCGGCAATAACGGAAGCGGCCGAAATCAGTGGATTCATGATAAGTTCCTCGCAAAAAAAATAAAGAAAAAGAAATAGTTAATGATACAATTGTCCAATGAATTATGGCTTAATTATTCCATCATTAAGATTGATACAATCGAAGTAACTAAGAACTCGGAATTGAAGTAATAGTAATAATATTATTATTGAACCATCAAAGACATTTCGATATCTCTTTTTTAGTTCCGATCCACAGGATTTTTGTGAATCCATACAACTTTCTTTTATTTTGTTCTTTCGTTTCTTCTTTCCGAACCCTTTTTTGGTTTTTGTTTTGAATTCTTCATTCTTCGTTCGCTAGTTTTCTTTATTTCATCGCTTGATTCATTCATATTCACTTTACAGGCAAAGACGAAACCAAAGAATTCCTATTGGAATCTCTATCTAAGTTTCCAATAGGAGGGAGGATTAGATATATCTTTAGTTGATATATAACTAGCAATATCTAATATCACATATACATGTCTTTCTTCCATAACGCAAACCAACTATTCATATCTTAGATTCAAACTATACGTATCTTAGTATCTTAAGGTCAATCATATTCTAGAATCATTCTTGGAAATATACACAAGAGTTGGCTTATAGTCATTAGATCCGATATACCCAATTACCCAACTCTGTCCCCCTCTCCCAATCATCCCATTTTTATGAATTCTTTAGGTCGAAGCCTTGCATAGAAATAAATATGGGTATTTGGTTGCGTTAAGGTCATTCAATTTATTATTTATTAATATTTTCTTTTGGTCAATCGTTGAATTGAATAAAATCAACTGAAATGGGAATCATTTTATAAAACATCTTTCTTTTTTTTAACCATACACCGTGTAAATTGTGATACTATGATAGTATAAGAATTTTGATTTTTATTCAAATCCTGACTCCTGATATTTGATATTGGAATTGAATGAACAAAACAATAGAATGAGAATATTCATTGAGAATGAGAATATTCATTKGGGGGGGGGGGGAGTATAATAAAGCCAAACTGGAATGTTAGGAAAAAGATCTTTTTGATCTCTTTCCTTTTTTACCCCAGTTATCGTAATTTTTTTCTCTGACTCTTAGTTGTATATTTCGTATTTATTTCTATTTGTATATTGATGTTTTCTAAGTATATTATCTTGAGTTACGCATACATTGCGTTATTCTAAACTAAAAAAAAGAGACTATTTCGAAAACTAGTCAATGATGGCCCTCCATAGATTCGCCTATATAAGCCGCAGCTAAAGTTGCAAAAATAAGAGCTTGAATGCCGCTTGTAAATAATCCAAGGAACATGACAGGTATCGGAACCACTAAAGGTACTAAAGAAACAAGAACAACAACTACTAATTCATCAGCTAATATATTCCCAAAAAGTCGAAAACTAAGTGATAAAGGTTTTGTGAAATCTTCTAAAATATTAATGGGTAAAAGAATTGGAGTCGGTTGAATATATTTACTGAAATAACCTAATCCCTTTTTAGAAAGACCTGCATAGAAATATGTTACTGACGTGAGCAAGGCCAAAGCCACGGTAGTATTTATATCATTCGTAGGTGCGGCTAGCTCCCCATGAGGTAACTGTATGATTTTCCAAGGTAAAAGAGCGCCTGACCAATTAGAAACAAAAATAAATAGAAACATAGTTCCAATAAAGGGAACCCATGGACCATATTCTTCTCCAATCTGAGTTTTGCTCACGTCTCGAATGAATTCTAGGACATATTCAAAGAAATTTTGACCGGCAGTCGGAATGGTTTGTGGATTGCGAACAGCTATAAGGGCTGAACATAATAAGATAGCAATTACAACCCAAGAAGAAATAAGTACTTGAGCATGGACTTTGAAACCCCCTATTTGCCAATAAAAATGTTGGCCTACTTCCACACCGGATATATCGTATAACCCTTTTAGTGCGTTGATGGAACATGATATAACATTCATATTGCCCTCTGACAGAAATAGAACTTTAAAAGGAATTATTTTGATTCAACCCTCTCCCTTTCGACTTGGCTACTTGAATTAGAATTATCTATTTTGAATCCCCGCCAATCACATAATATCCGCACCGCAGTTTTAGTTTTTTTTTTATTTCTTTTCTTTTGTGCGATTCAAGAAGAGTAACCGGTTCCATAAACCTATGTAGTTACCAAGATAAATTATTTATCTTATTATTAATCAAGGATTTCGTATATAGCTAGAACGACCCTCACAAATTGCAAATACTAATTTGTTAAGAATTAATCGGATTGAAGCTATAGCGTCATCGTTTGCTGGAATCGAAATATCGGCGAGATCGGGGTCACAATTTGTATCGATTAAACAAATTGTTGGAATTCCCAAAGTGATACATTCTCGAAGAGCCGTATATTCTTCTTGCTGATCAACGATTATTACAATATCAGGTACCCTGGTCATATATTTAATCCCACCGAGATACGTTTGCAAGCGTGATAATTGTCTCTTCAAGATAGCAGCATCCCTTTTTGGAAGACGGTTGAGTCCCCCCGTCTTTTGTTCTGTTCTCAAATCCCTGAACTTATGAAGTCTCGTTTCTGTAGTGGACCAATTCGTTAACATACCACCGAGCCATTTTTTATTAACATAATGGCACCGGGCCCGTAGTGCAGCTCGTGCTACTAAACTCGTTGCTTTATTTTTGGTACCAACAATTAAGAATTGTTTTCCCCTACTTGCTGCATCAAAAACTAAATTACAAGCTTCTGATAAAAAACGAGCAGTTCGAGTCAGATTTGTAATATGAATACCTTTATGTTTTGCAGAGATATAAGGCACCATTCTAGGATTCCATTTCCTAGTACCATGGCCAAAATGAATTCCTGCTCCCATCATCTCTTCCAAATTGATATTCCAATACCTTCTTGTCATTTCTCCCCATCCTTCCTCTTTTTTTTAAACAAAAAAGAGACGAGGTGCCCTGAAATAAATAAATAATTGTTCCGAGGGAACCTTCTCTTCTACCAGAGATTGACCATTGATACACGACCTAAGCCATTTATTACTTTCTATTAGTTATTATCTTTCTTATCTTACATTACCATTAAAAAATCAAAGGATCACAAACAAATAGGTAAAAGAATCCAGTCCTTAGGACTTATTAAATCCTCTCAATGATTGTTCGGATGTATCACGTAAAGTCTTTGAAATGCAAAAGTCAAATAATTCTCTGTGGTGTAATAAAATATCTCTCACCCCACCCCGAATAAAGTATTTTTTTGTGTTTCCAAAAGAATATTGTTATGCTGCCTTGAACAGTGCACTAATCCTTTGAATCCGGTACCAACGGGTATCATCCCCCCCAGAACAACGTTCTCTTTCAGGCCTTTCAACCAATCGACCCGACCCCGGAGAGCCGCTTTTGCTAAAACTCGGGCGGTTTCTTGAAAACTTGCTTCAGATATAAAACTTTGAGTATTCAGAGATGCTCTCGTTATTCCCAATAAGATAGCTCGATAACAAATCACTTCTTCCAAAGCGCGCCCCGTTCGTTCCGCTCGTAACAATCCAATCAGTTCGCCGGGTAAAAAAACATTAGACATTCCATCTTCTGAAACCAACACCTTTGATGTTATTTGACGTACAATAATTTCGATATGCCTATTATGGATTTGCAC